TAGTTGTACTGTAATATAGGACGAATACCTTGAACTGGTAGAAATAAAATATAAAGAATTAAGTAAGATTCAAAATGGTTTCTTTATAAAGGAAGAAAGATTCTGATTTATTTGATTGATATCAGGAGATCAAATGAGTTCTTCATTCATTCATTGAATGATAAATGACTACAAGCGAAGGAGATACACGATTTAAATAATGGAAAATCCAATATTTCACAATTGTATCTAGAATAACTGGAAAGGTGGAAACAAGACCAGATATAATTTGATCGTTATGAGCCAATCCAAAATCGTTGTAGAACGAACCAATTATTAGTTCCCAACCATGAGTCGAGTGAAATCCAATCCATAAATCAGTAACTAAAAGAATCGAAAAAGCTTTTATTGTGTCACTTAAGTTATAGAGGAATTCCTGAACCCAAGAATTAAGAATGACAAGTTCCTCATTACCCAAAATAAAATAACCACTTAGAATAGCGAAAGAGATTATATTTGTCGAGAAATGCAAAATGATATGGAGATGATATTCATTGTGTGTTTTGACCAATTGTATCGTTTCCTTGTGTATTCCTATACGAAGTTTTTGTATATGTGTCTCCGGGTACTCCTTTATCATTTCGTCCAACAGAAAGAGTTCTTCTAATTCTATGAATCTTTCTAGAACGTTTTTCTCTTGAATGATATTCAAGAGAGTTTTGGATTGCCCGGTATTCCACCAATTTGTAACCCAAAGTTCCAGACATTTATTAAATGAGAGAGAAACCCACCAGGGCAAAAATACTATAGATACAAGATATGGGAAAGAAGGCAATGCTTTCTTTTTTTTCATTTTTTATCTGTGAATTGAATCGTTAATGAACCTGCTTCATTCGTTGACTCTATATGATATTTCTCTGAAGCACGAGTTCTATAACAAGGTATTGAACCTATGGGTCTATTCATTCCAATTTTTGTGTCAAAATTGAGTTTAGTTCTTGGATCTAGAAGGAATATAGAAATGGGATAAGGGTTCGCCCTTTTCGGATAAAAATGCAAAATCAATATTATTCCTAGATATCTCAATTGGGCAAATTCAAATGGGCAAATTTGAAGCAATTTCATCTTCATTTGTTCCTTTCTATGAATACTCGAAAACCCACTTAAAATAACGAATCGGATTTAGAAACGAAAACCCCCCTCAGTTAATTATTTCGAAATGTTTCACTGCCTAGCCACAACCAAGGAAAAAAGGTATCATCAAAATTTTGGGCCTAAAAAGATGAGATGAATTCCGTATTACGAAATAAATGTTCGGATATATTTGATGAATCCCTCTACTTATTATATTAGCCTTAGATTAGCCTTTTTTCTAGTATAAATTTTCTAGTAGAAAGGAATTGAGTTGGGATCCATACGCATACGAAATACTTTTGGTATACAAATGGTATACAAAAATTTATTCTTTTCTTAATTTTTTTCTTTATTATAGTATAGTTTATTATAGTTATTCCATATGTGCCCTCCTGCTTTTTTTGTTTATTCTATGGGAGTCGCCACGACAAAGGAAGGAGGAAATAGAATAATCTAACATGTTTTGTTCAAATGAACATTCCAAAAAGACTTCAATTGTATTAAAAAGGGAATTAGCAAGTTCCTTCCCCCATGCCTAGAAAACATTTATTCTTTATTGTGTTCAATTCATTTCAAAATACTTCAATTGGTACGCCCAAGAAATAGGCCAATTCGGCAGCTTTTTGTTCAATTTCTCGTGGAGTAAAATTCTCATCAGTACGAGTCAAGGGAATGGCCCCTTGACCTCTGATTTCCATATAAAGGACACGACGAGGATAAAGACCCTCTTTAACCTCAATTCTGATTGATTGGATATCTCTCATAAGGAAGCGAAGGAAGATGCGACGATTTATTCCAGGAAATCCCCAACGAAAAATGCACACAATTCCTTCTTTTCTATCGAATCGGTCATAACCACTACCTACATTCCACAAAATTGTGCACCACAAATAGGAGCTAACGAACAGACCTGCGATCCCGTAAAAAGACATCACAATTCCTTGTGGAAAAAAAATAATTTGCTGAGATGGAAATATGGATATCAGATTCCTACCAAGATAACTGGAAGTTCCAACCGCTAAGAATCCTAGTGAACCTAAAAAAAGGATACAGGCCCAGCAAAAATTACTTGTTTTTCGAGACCCCCTTATAAGTTCTATCCATATATGTTCTGATCGCCAATTCATACTATACTAGATCCAGTTGCATTCGATTGGAATTGAGAGAATAACCCAAATTTGACTTTACCTTTCTTGATCCCGAAGTAACTTTCATCAACTAGCACTATTCTGATGTGGAGTAATTGGTTAGATACATTGACTTTCTATTAAAAATATTTACTGATCCATTTTTAACCAGCTATATATATATACATGCATTTATGCAGATAGCATGTATCCGCATACATAACAGTTCTTTCATTTGTGTGTGGAAAGAGCCACATATCGTACCATATTGCACTAAAAAAATATCTGTATTATGATACAGTGTTGAAATAAATTGATAGGATTTGGTCCCATTGGATCTAGACAATCTTATTTTTTTGGACATGAAGAGATAAAGAAGCCATTGCAATTGCCGGAAATACTAGGCCCACTAAAGGCACAAAAATAGAGGGTAAGTTGAGATCTGTCATAGAATGGGTGCCTCGATTTAATATTTGTATCTATATATTTGTATCTATATATTTGTATCTATTAGAAAGATATCTTATGATATGATAAGTATATCTATTATAAGTAATATTAGGTAATATTGACTATTGTATTTTATATAATATTATACTACTAAGTATATATAAACAATTAAGTATATATAAATATATAATTTCTAAATAATATATTTATATTAAAATAGAAATTTGAAATATAAAAATAATATTAAATTTTAATAAAAAAAAAGGATAGATAATAAGTGCAAAAATGTAGAACTAAATTAAGTGTACCTATTCATCTTTCTACACGAATATAAATAGGGTAATCTTCTTTTACAAATTTTATTATTCTTCTTCTCCCATCCTTATGTTCTTTCTATCTTTCTTTCTAATCTAATAAGGAGTTTTTTATTTAAAAGGAGTTTTCTTATGAAAATTAAGTTCATTATGAATTCGCGACTCTAAATAATAGGATCCAACAAACAGGGATTCATAGTAAAAATGCGATAGATGTAGAAATTATTTTATTTCATTTCCATATTTGATATTTCTTTTTATTTTGATATTTTTTTTTATTATGATGAACTAAATACTTGTTCGCTACAAACAAAATAACTGAATCTAGTGCTATATTTTAATTTTTTGAATTTTGATTCAAGGGAAAGAAACCATGGAGCTGAAATAACTCACTTAGAACACCTTTTAAAGGATTACGTGGTACGATTGGGTCGAATAAGCCTTTATGGAATAAATACTCAGCCGCTTGTGAACCATCGGGTACTGTCTTATTCAATGTTTGTTCAATTACTCTTTTACCCGCAAATGCAATGTACGCATTAGGTTCAGCAATAATGATATCTCCCAACATACCAAAACTGGCTGTTACTCCACCGGTTGTAGGAGATGTAAGGACTGGTACATAGAATAACTTTTTAGTGGATTGGTAATCATATGAAGCAGAAGATATTTTAGCCATTTGCATCAAGCTCAAACTTCCTTCTTGCATGCGTGCTCCTCCAGAAGCACACACAATAATGACAGGTAGAGATCGATTAGTAGCATACTCAATCAAACGAGTGATTTTCTCACCTACTACAGATCCCATACTACCTCCCATGAACTGAAAATCCATAACCCCAATTGCTGTGGGAATACCGTTTAGTTGACCTATGCCTGTTTGAACAGCTTCAGTTAAACCTGTCTTTCTTTGATAAGAATCGATACGATCTTTATAAGGTTCCTCTTCTGAATGAAATTGAATGGGGTCCATAGAAACCATATCTTCATCCATAGGGTCCCAAGTGCCCGAATCAATCGAAAGTTCGATTCTATCTGAACTACTCATTTTCAAATGATATCCACACTGTTCACAAATATTCATTTTTGACCTAAGAAGTTTTTTATAATTTAATCCATAACAATTTTCGCATTGAACCCATAAATGTCTGTATTTTTTATTTATATCGAAATCATTAGATCTTCCTCTTATATTGAAATCACTGCCATTATTACGAGTTCTTATACTAAAACTTCCACTTTCACTACCACTTACATTTTCAGTACAAATGAAACTATAAATGTAACTGTCACTGTAATTGTCAGTACCACCTGAAATGGAACTATTAATACTGACTTCAAAACGAAGATAACTATTAATGCAACTATTAATGTGATTAGTCCAACTAGATTGAGTATCATACATGTAATGATAATAGTAGTGATTGTTTCTCTTAGACCCCCTATTCAAAAAACTAGAAAAAAAACCTTCTAATTCACTCAGAAAAGAACTATCATTGTCAATCTCAAAACTATGATTTTCAATATCAAAATATACGGAATAACTGTCACCATTACTATCCCTAACTAAAAAAGTGTCATCAGAGATCAAACTCCAAATATCCCTGATACCAAATAAATAATCAACATTACTGAAACTATAACTAACACTATCACTCCAATTTTTCTCCGTATCATTTAGAAGGGGTTCATCACTTCCACTGGTATGGCCAATAGCATCAAGACTTTCCATTGATTTACTTAAACCATACCTATGTTCTAACTTTAACTTCTCGTTAGACAACATCGAATTGAACCACCATTTTTCCATAGAATCTTCCTGCCCCCTATTTGATGAAAATACAATAGATGAATAGTCATTCGATGAATAATTATTTTACTATTTTATTTCCTATCAGAATTAAGCATATGAGGATGAGGATTGTTAACTAATAATAAGTGAGTATTGAAAGAAATGATTCTCTTCTTTTTTTTTTCAATTAAAATACAAATTCTC